TTTTCTTAAATAAATAAAATAAAGCGGTGGTAGCGCGTCGAGATTTCATAACCGCAGTGAGAGTAGCCGCTGCTGGGGTAATACCCTAAGTAAGGATACCAGTCTCAGGAAGATAGCCAGACTCGGTTGTGAAAGAAGGAGCAGCTGGTGGAGTAAGCACTTTTCTTGTTACAGTATCCTTTGTTAACGTAGACGCTGTTGGGACTGATTCCTTGACTGTTGTTTTCAAATACGCTCTTTGAAGGACAACTTCCCTTGTTAATGTACGAGCAGGAGACTAGAAGAAAGATGCCTACAATCAGATGCTATAATATCTATATCATATAGTATGAAAGGGATCCCCAAATGCCCATATTAGCGAAATCTGACTCAATAGGAAGCCTCTATGGCTTGTCTTTTTATTGGACTGATAGAGCTCGCTCTAATCTTTATTCTAAATAAAGACTCACATACTTCATTCTTAATTGAATGTACGATCTTTGAATGGATGCAAAGAATCCACAGCTATTGAATCCGATCTTTGAAAGAAGGAAGAGGCATATGCCAGAACTGCTTTCACGAATGAATCCCCTGTTAGGACAAAAAAGCTGCTTGGGTCTCCCTTGGTTTGCTAGAATAGACTCTTATATGGACAGAAATGCACCTTAGAGAAGATAGCTAGTTTTGTCCTCGTTAGGGTTAGGGAAAGACCTTATTGCCCTTTTTGCCTTGCCTTTCTTACTAGATTACCTTATTAAATATTTTCTTTCCTTTCGGGGATTACGCTACCGCCCCTTACAATCGGAATTCATGACATAGTTTCTCTAAGAGGAGTCTAGAGTTAGTTGATATAAGTCACAAGTCGTAGCGTAGCCAAATCCTAATTTACATTGAATTCCCTAAACAGTCGTAAGCCCGTATCTAGCTTTTCGCTGATAAAGAGACTAGGAGCCTTTTTATTTAGTAGTAAATGCCTAAAAATGTTTGGTTTTTCCCCTCTCTGTACTGTAAAAGTAAGTCCTTGAGCAAGAGGTCATACCTCTTTTTTCAATAGTGAAAGGCACACAAGAGAATAAACTCGCTTTTGAAAGAAGGCTTTCTTGGATACGCTCAGAGGGGACTTATAGTTCAGGAAAAAAATGCAATGCATAGAATCTAGAATCCGATGCAGTTAAGCTCGAAAGGCAGCGAAGGAAGTAGTTGATCTAGGGGTTCCAAGTTTTTTGGAAATGCTTAAGGATTCAAAGCAAAATACCACACACAGATGAAATTGTTGGAATAATTTCTAGTCGAAGAGAGGTACCGAGCATAAAATCCAGTGCTATTCGAAGTAAGGATATAAGGAAGCTTCTGACTAAGGTTAGAATCGATTTATCTTATACGGAATTCGTAGCATATGCTATGCTCTTAGCTGCTCTTCCCCCTTTCCTTTTTTAGGGAAAAAATCTTATTTATATAAAACGCATCGTTTTGATATGGCGAAAATAGATTTTGAGAGTAGCTCACTCCAACGAGCTCAGGCGTCCTAGGTGAAGGTAGACTTTATCCACATCCTATCAAAGTCGAGTCTCCGGACTTGAATAAAACAGAGTGCCTACGAGACGGCTATGGTGTTGTACAGGAAAGTCTGGAAATTGCGTAATTCTAATGAAGATACTTACGTTTTTATCGCTCAAAACTGAAAGAATTCCTTGGTCTCGACTCGATGGAGTAATGCGAAGGAACTATCTGGAGAGAGGCCCAAGCGGAACGTCTTTATCTGTCTTACTTAATGACGAATAGTTAACTATAACTAAGGACTCCTAAAATGGAATGGTCCATTTGAAGATCAAGACAGAAATACCTAAAAAACAAATAATTGCAGCTTAAATAGGCTTCCGCTTCCATGCCTAGTTCACTGCCTGCTTTAGACAGCTGATTCCTTCTTCTCTAAAGTGAGGGAATTGGCTTCATTTTTTCTTTTTTATATTTATCAGGTCCCACATCTGATGAAATAGCATTTTAGTCGAGAACAGCGCTTTATTCACCTTCACCTAAGATTTAGATCAATCAGTTCTTCCTTTTATACTTAAGATTAGAAAGATTGAATTGTCCATCATCTTCGAAGGTTTACATCAACAAGGAAGAAATTGTATTAATGATATCATGATGCTACCTCTCCTTCATGTACAGCGTCTTATCAGGCCGGGCATCTTCTTATTCTTAGCATTGTAGGAGAATCTTCTTCATATTGAGATTCATACTGTCTTCTGCAACGGCAATTCATACTCAAGCAGTAGCGCCAGATGAAATAACTAAGGTTACTTAAAGTAAAAGAGGAAGGAAGATAATAAAAAAGTTCCGAAAGGTTAAAGATGACGCGCTTGACGTTGTGACCGGGTGCCGGAATGAATTGGTCAAAACAAAATGGTCTTGCAAACCGGTGGGGATTTGACGGTTCTGCCCGAAGTTGCCCTGTCGTAACGTCAGAATGCCGCATCGCATGGAGATCTGATCAGAGACTATCCTGGATGCATTTATTTTCACAACAGCAATAAGTAGCAAGGGCCCTTTTCATCGACCTTGTCGACCAATCATACACAAGATTTAGGGCCTCTCTTAAATACCATGCTTGTAGGGCCGCCACGTGAAGCTCCTCGGATGGTATTTCAACGGATAATGCGGATAGAGTGGATGGACGCCTAGCCGAAGAATCCACGGACACCTATGCTACCTGCCTTTACGGAAGAGGTGAGGCTCCAAATCCTTAGAAATCAGTCTTTCATTCCCGGATCTCCGAACATTACACCTTGTAGAACTTTAGTAAGTAAGGGAACCTCTGATAGCCCCAGTTAAAGATACTGCTCAACCTTGACTGGACTGCCATAACAATTGATGGGTAGGAGCCTACTCTAACTAAGAGCAGCTTCTCCTCCACCGGAACCAGGTTCCGATGCTTGCTAGGACCAGGAGATGAGAGATTTGAGAAGGGCTTTTCACACCTCAGAAAGCAGATAAAGCTAGCTCATTCGAACCTGCAAATAAGGTAGTGATGCCTCTTAACCAAAAGAGGGGGCGCCCTACTAAAAGAAAAAGCCCTCCATCTATCGATTCTTGAGATGCGACTGAACTAAGACCTGTACGTGTACGGTGTTTAGAGTGAAGACATACGCTTTCTGAAACAGAGAATCTCCACCCTAGCATGCATTTAACGTCCTTAGCCCGCATTGATCAATATCAATAAGAATAGCAGTCGTATAGGTATAGGTTAGCGCTTCCTTGCTTGCATCCTTTCCTCTCTTTCTTATAATGAAATAGATATAGATGTCTCGACTGCCGAATCCTTATCCTGCAAACAACTCGATTCTGTTGATTCACTGTCCATTTGTCCTTCAACCGGATTAATGGTCAACGACTTTGACAGCCTTTCCTTCACACAAGGTTTTTCATCCTTCTCCCCCGCTTAGGACAGAAAGGGGAAGTAGCGAGATTACGATTCCTTCGTGGGAAATCAACGAAGGCAGTCGCTCCAGCAGCTTTAGTACTTAGTTAAGGCCCCAGCCCTTAGCCCGGTTCTTATCCGGCTCCACCAGCAGCCTTTATCAGCTGCTATGGTTCCCTTCCCGCAATGCGAATCTCTATCTCTTTGCGGCTACGGCCTATTCTAATAGGACCCATATTCAATCTCTTAAGTGACTTCTGAACACTAGCTAGCTCTGGACCTACCTATATTAGCCATGAGCGATCGCCAAGCGGAGTTGAAAGAAAAGTGAAAACATGGCCTTCAAATAAAAACTTATCTAAAGGCGACCGACCGCCCGGTTTAATGAGAAAGAAGCTAGATCCGCCTATGTAGATGACTTGAATAGTAGGGTTCAAGCCCAGCAGGAGTGCATCCAGGCCAGGTTATTCGCAGGGAATATCAAAGACTTTAGGAGGAGTTGGTTGAGGGCCTATATTTCTTAGATCGAGTGACTGGCCCCTAAAGGGCGGAATTGACTTCTATCTCTGTTGGTTGGCGATTTGCCTTTGAGCGAGTAAAGTAAATCCTATCAGCCTGTCAGCTCAGCCAGTGAAGTGACTTCCGTTCTTGGTTCACTTTACGATGGAAAAGTCTATCTTATTGTATTTTGAGTTCTTTCCTTCTCTGTCTTTGAAAAACTGCCCTTTCGTAGTCAGAATTTCGTGGAAATAAAGTTAGAGGGAAGATTCTTTAACGTTCGTGGCAGTGAAGTAATGAATCCTATTTTCATTCTTCACTCCTTAGAGTGAAGCGCGTTTATAATGTAAGCAAAGACTCTTTATTACGGTCTCCGGAGAGAGGTCTGAGAAAGATCACCCCTGCGCGGGGACCTAAGCCCGGAATTCCATTTAGGAAGATGAAGACTTTTTCGATTCCTACATCTTCCCCCCAACCACAGTCGTTAGTAGATATTATGGGCCTTTTAATTCCTTGCTTATGGATGGGAACATGCCTTCTGTTAACCTCCCCTCCGGAACTTATTCAACCAATTAGTCAATCCGCCTTTCCTTTCACTCTGCCTCTTTTTCCTTTTTATTTCTCTGGGTTGGGACTTGCCCAAATGAACTGCCTTAGGAATAGAAGCGATGCAGGATGGGAAATTCAAAACTCCATAAGTGAGATAAATATCTTCTTTTATAAGAAAAGCCGGATGAAATTTCATAAGAGAAGCAAGACTTTTTACGCTACGATCCGATCTTGCTTACTATCTCCTCTTACTTAGATAGAGAAGGTTGAAGCTTATAGGTGGTGCCCTAAGCGCAAAGAAGCTCCCATCATGCTACTTCCACTATATGCTTAACACATGCGAGTCGAACACGCTCTGTAAACAAAGGTCGACCATTCTTATATCATCGAAAGGCTAATTCGCGATAGACGAGTGGGCTCAGTTCGAATGAACTTGGATCGAGAAAATAAATCTCTTTCTTTTTATCATTTGAATTACTCAAAAAAGTTTAAAGTGAATTATGCGAAAACGAAGAAAGTTAATAGCTGTGTCCGATCTTTATCGTCGTATCCCTAAAGTGCTATCTGCCGCTGCCGGTTCAGCCGCTCCCCCAGCCCCAAGTATCAGTATTTCGGCGGCTCCAGCCGGTACAGGTACAGAAGTGGCTACAAGGGAGCAGCTTTCTAGTGTCGTCCAAGACAAATTTTGTCCCACCCTATTCCCACAAGCGGATTTAACCGTTCCACCGGTTTTTGAGATGGAGGAAGAATGCAGTCTTTTTGATCCTTTTAACCTGATTTTTGAAGGGATATGTGATCAACTGTTATCCATTCACTCCACGGCACCCATCCCACAATTAACTCAATTTTCGAACGTTGAAGAGGTTTTGGAGTTGTCCGTTCAATCCATGTTAGATAATTACGATCCTTCCCTTGAAGCCTTTCAAAGATTCCACTTGGATTTAAGCACATGGGGGGTCAATTCGGAGTCTTTCCACTTCTTCATTCAAAATATTCTGTGATAGGGGTGACGGAGCTGCTACAATTGCTTCAGCGGGAACTGCTGTCTTAGAAGCTAAACCGTGACCTGTGGGGAAATAGCATAAGTGGTCAAAGGATCTGACAGGAAAGATAGAAACAGGGGAGCTGATCTGATAAATTCACTTCAAAGGGATGGACGGGATTTCAGTATCAACGCACCATTTCGCGGTCCTATAGGTTGAGTATTTCTTATTTTTTTAGCAGGATACATCTCTTCCACTTTCCTACCGTACGTACTACACGAGGGGATCCCATGCCCTGGAAGAATTACGACCGACAAAGAAACTCGAGCCTAGGAGTCTAAAGGGGAACCCCTACCGCCCGAGAAGAGGGGGTTTAATAAATGTTGGGCCACAAAAGGGGACAGGCCATAAAAACTCCGTGTGCGAGGTTAGTATGAAACTCTTCTCCGAATGCCTTTCTTTCGATAAGATGCTTTGAAGGAGAAGGCAAGCAACTGGCATAGTTAATGTACGAGGTTAGGTACTAAATGAAGCAGGAATCATCAAAAGCAGAAAGCCCACCTACGATCAGAAAGGAGGAATGCCGCTTTCTTTTTAGAACTTAAGGAAAAGAGCTCAACGAAAAGCCATAACTCTTAACCGTTCGGATCCCATATACGCATGGGCTACTTCACTCCTTTCTTTATTTCACGTTTTCTCGGGAAAATGAGTTGCAAATAGATTTCTGCCCATAAACTGACATTCAAATCGATCAACTCGCTAAAACCCCGTATTTTTGATTGCAAGTCCATTTTAGCCTATAGACGGACATTGAAATCGATACAGTTTCATTTTCCCGGGAATTTTGCTTTCAAATGGGAAAGATTGGCTGAATTCCTATCCCAAGAGCTGATTCTGATTCAGTAGTTTTCTTCAGGTTGGGTCGGCTTGAGCTTGAGACAGATGTGGTTCTTCTGGGTCAGTGCCAATGGGAACTACATATCAAAGAGACCGGGTTCCATTTAGTTCCAAAGACTGGTAGGGATAGGGATCAATTCAATCGACCTACTTCCCCTTACTATAAATATAAATAGTAAAGCTACTCCGTCCCATAGTGAGAGTGGAGTTCCAAGCGACCATTTTCTGCCCAGCTTTCTTTCCTTTTGTGAAAGCATATGACATATAGAAAGAAAAAGAAGAGAATGCAAGCGGAACTTCATCCGTAAGCGGTGTTGGAGGACTAGCAATTGAATCAGCTGTTGATGCAATAAAAGCTGTGATCCTAGGAGCTGCACATGATGGGGAATAGCCGGTGCATCGATATTCTGTAAGTGTTCCATAAACCGGAGGATTTCCGCTTTGAGATCTCGAAGGAGCTCATCTGAAGCCCCTCCCAGGCCAAGTTCCCCCACTGAAAAAGCTAGAGAAAGGTTGCTCAGCCCCGACTTCCCTAGGCCCTTCGTTCAACTCGCCTTTTGGCGACTACACTTCCTACGATAGAAAAACCTTATTCGTAACCAAAGCTCCCTTCGCACTCGTTGACCAGGCTACTCGCTCTGTTGCAGATTGGGATTTGGCACGCTGAAGGTAGAGAGACCGGAGTCCATGTAAGACAGAAAAGAGGCAGTCTTTTCTTCTTTCTTCGATGGGCCCTTACTCCGTCCCACACAGTGTATTACTCCACTGAATCATCTTTCTTTGCTTGGAATTCCTGTGTTCAGCCCGCGGCTGAAGCAGAGAACCGCACATCTTCCCTCGAGCAAGGAGAGGGTCTCGGAGCACATAGAGGAGCAGTCCGTTTATAAGGACTTTCTGAGGGATCGCTTTCAGCTGGATCGAGCTCTCATGCTGATCGGAGGAATGCCAATCTCTCTTTCTTTTCTGAGAAAGCACTCTTTTTCTCTTTGTTGCAAAGTCGTCTTATGATTCCGAATTCCCTTCTTGAAGGTTGCGTCATCAGAGAAGGTCCTTGTTCTGTTCTGGCAGTCAGAGTGATGGCTCCTCATCCTCGACAGAGCAATGTTCGGTTTCTGAGACAGTTGAAGAAGAACCCCAAGTCTCAGGTGATGTAGATAATCAGTCCAAAGATAGAAGGTGATCCTAATTACATTGAACCAACCAATGGTTATAGTTAGACTTATGGAGAAGGCTATTATGCTTCTTCACTGCCATCCAGATGGATATGCTAAAGCAAAGGGTGCAGGAACATCAGATACAAAGGTAGAGACTATAAGTAAAGAATCGGATAGGGTAAAAAAGAGCACCATGGGATCGGGGAGCAGGTAGCTCTCCCTCCCAAGCGTGATTTCTTCCATGTGTCACACTGCGCCCACTGCCATAACAGAAGCGTTATTTCCCGTTGGGTGGACCCCGCGCCCCTGCCTCTGTACTAATGGGATGCCCTGCCAGACCCTGACTCGATAGTTGAACAGAAGACCGATATGATGCGTCATGGGGATCACCTCAGCTATGAAGCACCAGTCATCTTTATACCATTTTTCCTTTGGTGATCGAGCGACCGGATACGCGACGGATGCCAAACTCAACTCAGATTCAGAGGTCAATGGAAACTGAGCAAGGATGTTCCGAAGTCGGAAATGTGACCCAAAGCGGTCGATGTGTTAAGCCGGCTCATCTTAGGTCGGACAATCCTGGGAACGAACAAGAGAGCCAGAATCCCACGCCTCCCGCTACACTACACAACCGGCTAGAAGACCCGAGTACGAAGTGGCCCTGACGGAACGGAATGAAACTTAAGAAGAGAACTCAAGCGCTCATCTACCGGTAGTTGTCTGTACCTGTAGGTGGTACGAGAGCAGCCGCTCCCAAGCAGGAAGTTATCCAACGCAATAAGACAGTTCGTACCTGTAGAAGCGGTTCCGGTCATCGTCACATCAGTCGGTGATTCCATTCCTCTGATTGTGCGATATGCCGGACTCCTTTGATTGGGTTCCTAACTTATTTCTTTAGTAAGGTGTTGCTTTCATTCGGTTTGAAAACAGGATCATTGGACCTCGCTCTCCCCTTTCGGTCTTCCTTGCTTTTCTCGGTTGCGAACTAGAGTCCAATTCCCAATCAAGCAACAAGATATAGCCGTAGTACGGATACCGGCCCTCAGCTATCCAAGCCAGGGATCATGTTGCTTACCTTATGCAACAAGGTAATTCAATGCATCCAACTTTAGAAACCATGGGGACAAACGACCTTATAGGAATAGGCTCTTCGGTAGAATTCTGGATTGCACTTTCTTTTTTAACTTAAATGAAACACCCCTTCCTAAAGGTACTTCAAGTGTAGTGAGACGAAGTGCTTCCCTTTACAGAAGCGCGAGGGGAACGGGTCTCATTCATTGGCAGGGGAGTGCTCTAGTTGTCATTTTCAGTTAGGCTTCTTGGTTGGCTTCTTTGCCTTAGTCTGTTCCTTGCACTAAATATCGTATGATACAGAACTTTATATGCCCTAGAAAGTGAACTAGAAAGCATAAAGCGAAAAAACCGAAATAAGTTTAGCACATCCCGATGGGAATGGAAAAGAAAGAGTGAGATAGATGTCGAAGATAAAGTGCTAGCCAGCAACAAGCATTCCTTTAGCTATGAATCTTATTAAAAATGGGAGCATATAAAGAGTTCCACGCAATGACATTTGACGAATCCAGAATCGGATATCACTCTTTCTTCAGCGGCGGATGGAGAGGCAATTCTAACGCAACTGTTAATGGCCGAGCCTCCTCTTCATCTCCCTACCGGTTGAGCCCTTTCATCTCCTCTCCCTTCTGTCGAGTTAGTTCCTCTTCTTTTAGTTGTATCACTATTTCCGGTATTGTCTTATTGGGCTAAGGCGAATTTCTTCATTGCCATTGAAATCCTTACACTTTAATAATCTGTATCCAGTCCATGTAGTACGCCTTCCATTCCGTACCTTAGCCTTTCGGCGGTTAAGGGCTTTAGCGGCTTTGGATTCTGTCTTAATTTTAAGCATAACTGCCAATCAAGCTCATGACTACCCTCACCTTAACCCTAAGGATCAGTCTAGGAAGCGAAGAGGTAGGGTGTAGATTTGAGTAACTTTCCAGGGCGTCCCTCAGGTAATCAATCCTCCTTGAGGGCGAGGGTATTCCGTCTTTCAGAAAAAGGTAAGGTATGCGCTTAGTCTTTTACTAACTCCCATTCCTTCCATTGTTCGAAGTAGGGTTCAATGCTTTGGATTCGGTCTAGCAGTCCTTCTCTCTTCAGTAAGCCATGCAGTCCGTCCAATGGCCCAATCCCCGTCAAGCTTCTCTCTTAGTTTCTTAAAATTACTGTATGACTAAGTTTTTCCAACTAGTAAGGAAGAAGTTCACCTTAAAGGACCTCTATCTCAAAACCCCCGGTCTAAGAGATTATCTTCACCAGTCTTCAAGGGGGAATGGGGATTTTTTTCTATCAGCATTGGCGGCTAAGGTCTCAGTCAAGTATTCCAGTGCTTTTAAGCGAGGGTCACTTCACGATATCAAGGATGTTCCGGGCTTTCGATCTAGTCCAATCGGCCTAAGGGGCCATCATCTGCTATTCCAGTTTAGCAGACCTAGCAATCATCCTAATCTTTATCCTCCACTGTGCCCCTCAGAGAAGCCGAGGCAATTTTTGTAAGCGAGTCAATCCACCTTAAAGAAGATTGACTCTAATCGGCTATTCCATCTATCATTCTAAGCCTTGGCAGCTTTCCATTCTTTCGATGACCTTCTTTCTTCCCTTTGTCTTTGCCCATCGCGTCATTAACCCTTCCCTTGGGGGCTGGCAGTCTTATCCGGAGACCGCGGAGTGGTCAAAAGTGTTCCCCAAGAGCTTGCTATGTATAATAAAGGGGGCTGGCGGCTAAGCTTGCCTCAACTCAACGGCAAAGTCCCACAACTTAGAAAGCGGTAATAAACACGGCCTGTAACACACTTGGCGGCGGATTAGCCCCCGACCTGTCGATGCTCCGTAGCAAGTCTGGTTGTGTCTCGGGTAGTTCGAGTAGTAGTTGTAGTAGTAGCGAGCCAGTATATACATACATATATTCTATTTCATCAGGATAAAGACCCTTCGGAAAGGCTGAAAAGAGCCTTGTTGCTTGCTTGTCTAGCTCTGCTGCTCGTGAAGAGCTAGATCCATAAAACTCACACCTGGCTACTCGCTCTGTTGCGGATTTAGTTTCAGTGTCCGTTTCGACTGATTCTGTAGTTGAAGCTACTGATGCCCTAACTTAACCTGCCCCACCTTTAGCCCTTCCTTCTCTTTAAGATGACGTATGATACGCATTGCTTCTTGCAAGGTCACCATCACCAGCATCTATCTTACCGGTGATGCGAAGGAGAACCCGGATGGAGCTGGACGGACGGTCTAGAATCGAAAGCTCAAAAGGGAAGTGAAGGATCAGTTCCTCCCATGCAATGTGGCATGGCTCGCTCGTGACTCATTGAGGAAGGGGCACGGTTAGAGATTATGTGAAGGACCCTAATGCTTAACATAAATAAGAGGACAAAGTCTTCCATTGAATGGCTGGTTTACAAACCTGGGCTCAGACGGAACTCAGGAGAGGATTTAGCCTCTTGGTGGACTACAAGTTGAAGAGTTCATAATGTTGGGAAAAAAACGGATCTGCCATTCCTACTCCCCAGTTATGTCATCCCTTACCTATGATTCCATCCTAGTTTTCGCCGCCCATGGTTCCGAGAGACCCAATTTATACATAATGAGCACCTCACCCCTTTCTTTCCTTGTAGTTGGAGTTGGGCAAGATTTCACTTGTAAATGGATTGGCTTTAGATGCGAGATACGGCTCATAACCACTGCTTGTGAACAGCTTGACTCCTGCTTTCCCGGCTACAGTACAGATTGTGCCAAAGACAGCTCGCTCTGCTCGCTCCTGCTCAAAAATCACACAATAAGCCAAGGCAAGGCGGCCAGTTCTAATCTAATCTAGCTATTTCAAAACAAATTCTCATCTCAGGAAGACAGATCGAACTATTACAGATAGAACAGATAGATTGGTGTAGGCTCTAAGCCAAGCCTATCTCGTGTGCTATAAAATACACAACGTACTTTCCCAAGCCTTTCTCAAGCTATTATGTCTAGTCCCAGGTACAAAGAGGTGTATATATAGCGTTCTCCTTCCTGCCTCGACCCTTTCGGCCAAGAGGAAATCCGGAGCGAGAAAAGCGATTCCGGTCTCCCCACCATTCATTTTAAAGGTATAAGGCACGCCATTCGGTCCTTTCTAAAGTAGTAGTAGTGGTGGCTATCTCCCTATGAAGTCTGGGATCTATTCCAACTTGACTTAATGTAAATAGTTGATCAGATTCGTGAACCCTGTTGAGTCCACGGGAAGATCTTCTTGTTCGGATTGCTAGCTTAGCTGCCCTTTTGGATACTACCATTTTCTTTTCATTTTACAGCTTACATCCAGGCCAAGTCCTTTTCTGCCTGTGGGAAACCAAGCTATTGATTCTCCCTGTGTCAATGTTATGGGTCCAATTCTCACTCTTTCATTGCTCTCTCCAGAAGCTTCACTTGCGACCTTCTGCTTTCTATCCTAAATAGAGAAAGAGGGAAATAGGTCAAATCAAAAGACGAGGCTGAGCGTTAGCGATGGGCTGGGTAACGAAGGGTGAGTGTAACGATGGTGCGAAGCAGAGAAGGAAAGTCAAGGGCTTTGTGGGCTAAGGTCGATATGCCCTTTTAGATAAGAGTCAGTAGGCCTAGAAGGCTCCTATGCCAAAAGAGAATGCTCTACATGACTAAAGTCAAGGCGAACGGCATTAGTACAGCTGTTAAGAAGACTCTCCGATGTTGACTTTGTAAACTAATAGGCCTTGGTAACCGGTAGGTTACTTTTTACATATAATTTCTAATGGAACTGCCGTCTATTGTATAGGGCTACTATATTCATTTGTACTCGTCTACTAATGCCGGTCGGATTAGCTACATCGGATTGACTACTACCCTAGGATGATAGGACCAGTTGGAACGGCTTCTTCTCTTTCTACCTACACATCTCAGAGCTCATACACCTGCGCATCTCACTAGCGTATCTCCTCTCTGTCCCGTAAGCATTTAGGGTCTTACTCTCTC